ATTTGGTTTTTCTTTTCTATTATGCAGTAGAGTGAACTTCCAAATATTCAAGTTTCTATCGAAGAATTAGAACACTTTCTGTTTCTGTCTCATTAATGAAAAGAAAATGCTATCTATGAGGTGAATGGCTATCCATGATAAAAACGGGATAATATAGTTTGTACCCTGTCAAGGGATAGGGAGAGAACGAAATCTGGATAAATACCAATTCCTATTACGGGTAAAAAGATAGAGATTGAAATAAATAGTTCGCGCGGTCCAGAATCCAAAAAAGTGGAATTTGGAACATTCAAATTAAAGAGCTTGTATCCATAGAACATCTGACGTAACATGGATAATAAATAAATAGGAGTTAATATCATTCCAATTGCTATTCCAAAAAGGAATAGCATTTTTGGCATTAAAGGATATTTTGGACTAGTAATTAGTCCAAAAAATACTACTAATTCTCCAACAAAACCGCTCATTCCTGGCAATGCAAGAGAAGCCATTGAAAAGCTACTGAACATGGTAAATATTTTAGGCATTGGGATAGATATACCCCCCATTTCCTCGAGATAAAGAAGACGCATTCTATCACAACTCGTTCCCGCCAAGAAAAAAAGTGTGGCGCCGATAAATCCGTGGGAGAGCATTTGTAAAATGGCTCCATTGAGTCCCATGTCGGTTATAGAACCAATTCCTATAATTATGAAACCCATGTGAGAGACAGAGGAATAGGCTATTCTTTTTTTGAAATTTCGTTGACCAAGAGAAGTCGAAGCCGCATAGATTATTTGTATCGTTCCTATTATTACTAACCAGGGAGAAAATATATAATGAGCGTGGGGTAATAATTCCATGTTGATCCGAATCAATCCGTATGCCCCCATCTTTAATAAGATTCCAGCTAAAAGCATGCATGTACTGTAATGGGCTTCCCCATGGGTATCCGGTAACCATGTATGTAGGGGTATAATGGGCAATTTGACAGCATAAGCAATAAGGAAGCCAAAATAGAATATTCTTTCCAATGCCACAGGATATGATTGATTAATTAATCTTTCGAAATCTAATGTGGGTTCATTGGAACCATATAAGCCCATACCTAGAATTCCGATTAGGAAAAAAAGGGAACCCCCCGCAGTGTACAAAATAAACTTTGTAGCTGAATAGAGACGTTTCTTTCCTCCCCACATGGATAAAAGTAAGTAAACAGGAATTAATTCTAACTCCCACATGATGAAAAAAAGTAAAAGGTCTCGAGAAGAAAATAAACCTATTTGACCGCTGTACATTGCTAGCATCAGGAAATAGAATAACCGTGAATTTCGAGTGACTGGCCAAGCCGCTAAAGTAGCTAAAGTAGTGATAAATCCTGTCAGTAATATGGGTCCTATGGAAAGTCCGTCGATTCCCAGTCTCCAGTGAAAATCAAAAACATCTATCCATTTAGAGTCTTCCTTTAATTGGATTAAGGGATCATCCAATTGGAAATGATAGCAGAATGCATAAGTCATTAGAAGGAGTTCTAATAAGCATATATAGAGGGTATACCACCTATATATCTTATTCCCTCTATGAGGAAAAAATAAAATGGGGGAACCAAAGAATATCGGCAAAACAACAAGTATTGTTAACCAAGGAAAATAACTCATGATAAAGTCATAAAGACAGGATACGTTTTGACCAGAAAAGCGCGTGCTCAAGAAAATCCATTTTCTTGAGCACGCGCTTTTTCGGTAAAGAGGAATCAAACGATTCAAGTGGAGTTTTTTGTAACGTATCAATAAGCCAGAGCCATGCTGCGAGTTGTTTCAGGTCCTAAATAAACACGGACACTTAAAAAATCTGTTGGGCAAGCAGATTCACATCTCTTACAACCCACACAGTCCTCGGTTCTTGGTGCGGAAGCGATTTGCTTGGCTTTACATCCATCCCAAGGTATCATTTCCAATACATCTGTTGGACAAGCTCGTACACATTGAGTACACCCAATACATGTATCATAAATTTTTACTGAATGTGACATTGCATCTAGAAATGGATGTTTTGAACATAACAAATTTTCGATCTGGTTAAATTAGTCGTATCCGAATCATAATCATAGATATTATATTGTTATTACAGGCCCCAGATGAAGCAGTGGTTTATCAAAATGGGAACAATCACCATATTTATGAATCTGTTTGGGAGAAAATACGAGAAAGGCTAAGAGACTTTGACTTTCATTATATCAATTTCTTATTTCCGTTTTTTTTAATTCAAAAAAAGAAAAGGCTATTGCGCAAACACAAAGATTTTAGTGCTTCGATTCAATAGCACTAATTATTCAATAAATTAGATTGATTAATACGACTTAACCTTCTGTTACACTGAATAGCAGAAAGAATAGCTAGGCCAACAGCTGCTTCAGCAGCTGCAATGGCCATAGCTAAGATCGAGAAGATATCCCCTTTTAATTGGCGGCTATCCAATATATTGGAAAATGTTACGAGATTTAGATTAACCGAGTTTAGTATAAGCTCAAGACACATAAGTGCTCTAACCATGTTTCGGCTTGTAATTAATCCATAAATACCAATAGAAAACAAATAAACACTCAAAAGAAGTACATGTTCGAACATTATTAACTAATTCCTTAGAAATCTTGTCAAAATCCCTTTCAATATGGAAAATGGAAACAATTCAATTGATTAGAATAGAACAATTACCTCTTTCAAACAAGAGAAATAATTTTTTATTATAATTCCAAGTTTAGACTAATCGATTTAAAGTCATTATTAATTATTATTGACGAGCCATATTAATTGCACCTATCAAAGAAAATAAAAGAATTATAGAAATAAGTTCAAAAGGAAGAGAAAAATCTCTTACTAAATGAATTCCAATTTGACTTTTATTTATTTTTTTCTTTTTTTATTATTTTATTACTTTTTGTTACTTTAATTCATTTTTCAAAATTATTTCTTTTTAAATAAAAAAAAATAAGATATAACAATCTCTTTTCTTTTTTCTTATGAAACATATATATCAATATGCATGGACAATTCCCCTGCTTCCATTTTCCATTAGTATATTAATAGGATTTGGACTTCTATTTATTCCAACAGTAATAAAAAATTTGCGTCGTATATGTACTTTTCCTAACATTTTACTATTAAATATAAGTATAATTTTCTCATTTAATCTATCTATTCAACAAATAAAAGGAAACCCTATTTATCAATATTTATGGTCATGGGTTATTAATAATGATTTTTGTTTAGAATTCGGATATATAATAGATCCGCTTACGTCTATTATGCCAATATTAATTAGTACTGTTGGAATTTTTGTTTTTATTTATAGTGATAATTACATGTTTCACGATCAAGGATATGTAAGATTTTTTGTTTATATAAGTCTTTTTAATGCTTCTATGTTGGGATTAGTTACTAGTTCGAATTTAATTCAAATTTATTTCTTTTGGGAACTCGTAGGAATCTGTTCCTATTTATTAATAGGATTTTGGTTCACACGGCCAATTGCCGCAAATGCTTGTCAAAAAGCTTTTGTAACTAATCGTGTAGGGGATTTTGGTTTGTTATTAGGAATCTTAGGATTTTATTGGATAACAGGTAGTTTCGAATTTCGAGATTTATTTCAAATATCAAATAATCCGATTGATAAGAATGGATTTTATTCTTTATTTACAACTTTATGTGCCTTTCTATTATTCATGGGCGCTTTTGCTAAATCTGCACAATTTCCACTTCATATATGGTTACCTGATGCTATGGAAGGACCAACTCCTATTTCGGCTCTTATACATGCAGCCACTATGGTAGCCGCGGGAATTTTTCTTGTAGCTAGACTTTTTCCTATTTTAATAACTATACCTCATATAAGTACTCTTATTTCTTTAATCGGTGTAATAACATTACTTTTAGGAGGTACTTTGGCCCTTGCCCAAAGAGATATAAAAAAAAGTTTAGCTTATTCTACAATGTCTCAATTAGGTTATATGATGTTAGCTCTAGGTATAGGCTCTTACCGAGCAGCTTTATTCCATTTAATAACCCATGCTTATTCGAAAGCTCTATTATTTTTAGGATCTGGATCAATTATTCATTCAATGGAACCGATTGTTGGATATTCAACAAAGAAAAATCAGAATATGATTCTTATGGGCGGTTTAAAAAAATATATCCCAATTACCAAAATATCTTTTTTATTAGGTACACTTTCCCTTTGTGGTATTCCACCTCTTGCTTGTTTTTGGTCGAAAGATGAAATTCTTAGCGATAGTTGGTTACATTCACCCGTTTTAGCAATAATTGCTTTTTTTACTGCGGGATTAACTGCATTTTACATGTTTCGGATATATTTATTGACTTTTGATGGATATTTACATGTTCATTTTCAAGATTACAGTAGTACAAAAAATAATTTGCTCTATTCAATATCTCTATGGGGAAAAAAAAGATTCAAAAGAGTTAAGAAAGGCACTCTTTTATTAAGAGTAAACAAAGAGGTTTTTTTTTTCACAAAAAAATCATTTACTATATCTAATACTATATCTGAAAATCAAAATAATATATCTGAAAAAAAAAATAATATAGATAGAATACAACAATATAATAATAGTTCTTTTGCAAATACAAATCAATACACTTCTGTGTATCCCCAAGAATCAGATAATACTATGCTATTCCCTCTTATTCTATTAATACTATTTACTTTTTTTGTTGGATTTATCGGAATTGATTTTTTTCAAGGATCAGTTCATTTTAATATATTACAAAAATGGTTAACTTCATCAATAAATGAAAATACGAATTATTCTATCAATTTTCTTGATTTTTTTACAAATGCAATTTTCTCAATAAGTATAGCAATCTTTGGATTATTCCTAGCCCAAATTTTATATGGATCTACTTATTCTTTTTTAAAAAATTTAGATTTAATGAATTCGTTGGAAAAAATTAATAAAAAATTTTTGGAAAAAATAAAAAAAATAATATACAATTGGTCCTATAATCATGGTTATATAAATATTGTTTATAGTGGTAGTTTTACTCTAGGTATAAGAAAATTAACTACACTAACGATCTTTTTTGATAAATATATTATTGATGGAATTACAAATGGAGTTGGTATTACAAGTTTTTTTTTAGGGGAAGGAATTAAGTATATTGGAGGCGGGCGAATATCATCTTATCTATTCTTTTTCTTATCTTATTTATCAATCTTTTTATTATTCTTCCTTCTTTCAAAGTAAAATTCATTATAATAGAAAAATAAAATATATATACAAAAGAAACATTTATATCATTAAACAATATATGTCTTTCACATACAAAAAAAAGAATTTCTTTTTTTTATTCAATGGCAGTTCCAAAAAAGCGTATTTCTTTATCAAAAAAACGTATTCGTAAAAATCTTTGGAAAAAAAAAGGTTATTTAGCTGCAATACAGGCTTTTTCTTTAGCAAAATCTATTTCTACTGGACATTCAAAAAGTTTTTTTGTACAACAAAAAACAAAAAATCTAAATTAAAACCGATATAGAGCAAAACAGAAAAGTCCTTTTTTTAATTTAGATTTTTTTATTCAATTTTAATTTTATATTAAATATTTTTAAATAGAAAAAAATAAAGAATTCATATAAAAAAAATTTAAAAATCAATTTGACTTACTTACATTAAATAATTTTTACATTTATTAAATTTTTTTCCTAGTATCATACTTCAAAAGATTTTACCTTGTTTATCTTTATAGTTCCATTTGAATTTCATTTTTTTCTATCAAAAAGGAAGTTTAATATGAATGTACGAAGTTGCGTAAAGTCTAATTTATTCCATAATCATAATATGGGTAACTCTTTTTCTCATGGCTCTTTTTTTCATGGATAGAATATAAGAAATTAAAATTCTTTTTTATCAAAGATAACAAGAAAAACAAGTATGATGGGAGAAAGCAGCGTATTTATTAAATTACTTAATTAATAATCCGAAACTCAAATCCTCTTGACAATATACTATAGATCCGATTAGGATCATTCTCATCCATAATAGAAAAATTCCGTCATATCATAGAAAAAGGAGATCTTAATTTATATGCATATAGTAAATCTCGCTTGGGCTGCTTTAATGGTAGTCTTTACATTCTCCCTTTCACTAGTAGTATGGGGAAGAAGTGGGCTTTAGAAAAATTGAATTTCATTAAGCAATCAACTAAATTGATTAATTGAATTGTATTAATTAATTGATACAATTCAATTAATCAATTAATTTTTTTTATACCTATTTATCGAGAAAAGAGACTCTTTTCAAGTAAAACCGTATAAATCTATTTTCATTAAAAAAAACAAGATTACCATTTTCCTAAATTTGTTTTAGGTCACCTCTTTTTTTTTATAAAATCATTATATCAATTCAAACAAATAAAAAAATAGATATAGGATAGGATAAATAAAAAAATAGCAAATTGCTATTATATTTTATACCCGAAGAGAGAAAAAAGTTTTCAATAATTATACTTATACATAATTTTTAAATCTAGACAATTAAAAATAAATTCACTATTATTTTAAAAAAGCCGCTATGGTGAAATTGGTAGACACGCTGCTCTTAGGAAGCAGTGCTAAAGCATCTCGGTTCGAATCCGAGTGGCGGCATCTTTTAAAAGGGATACAATAATAAATCAAAAAAGATGTTTTATTCACAATTGAAAATTTTATTATATATTATATAATAGGGCCTCTTTCTTTATGATATTTGTAACTTTAGAGCATATATTAACATATATCTCCTTTTCAATGATTTCCATTGTAATTGCGATTCAATTGATATTTTATGAAATGAAACTATTAAAAAATTCAGCAGAAAAGGGAATGATAATTACCTTTTTCTGTATAACGGGATTATTACTTTGCCATTGGATTTATTCAGGACATGTTCCACTAAGTAATTTATATGAATCATTAATCTTTCTTTCATCCATTTTCTACATTATTTACATAATTGCAAAAAGACAAAACCTAAATCCAAAAAAGGATTTAAGTACAATAACTGTACCAAGTATCATTTTAACTCAAGGTTTTGCCACATCAGGTCTTTTAACGAAAATACAACAATCCACAAGATTAGTACCTGCTCTACAATCTCAGTGGTTAATGATGCACGTAACTATGATGTTATTAAGTTATGCAGCTCTTTTATGTGGATCCTTACTCTCAGTTGCTCTTATAGTTATTCTATTTCGAAAAAAAATAAATCCCTTTTTAAAAATAAAAAGTAAAAAATACTTAATAAATATTCATCCTTTTTTTTATTACGAGATCCCCGATTTAAATAAAAAAAAAATTCTTTCTAAAAGCATTTCATTTACAAATTACTATACATATCACTTAAGTACACGTTTGGATTATTGGAGTTATCGTATCATTAGTCTAGGGTTTACTTTTTTAACGATAGGTATTCTTTGTGGAGCAGTATGGGCTAATGAGGCTTGGGGATCCTATTGGAGTTGGGATCCTAAGGAGACTTGGGCATTTATAACTTGGTCTATATTTGCGATTTATTTACATATTAAAACAAATTCCAATTGGAAGACGACAAATTCAGCATTTGTAGCTTCTATAGGATTTTTTTTAATTTGGATATGCTATTTTGGTATAAATTTATTAGGAATAGGTTTGCATAGTTATGGTTTATTCACATGAACCTTTTATGGAATAATGAATTAAGGAGGAAAGGAAAGTATATGACTCTATGGGTTACAAGGAAAAACCTCATGGTAATCAATATGGGGCCCCATCATCCGTCAATGCATGGTGTTCTTCGACTGATCCTTACTCTCGATGGTGAAGATGTTTTAGATTGTGAGCCTGTATTGGGCTATTTACACCGAGGAATGGAGAAAATCGCAGAAAACCGAACAATTATACAATATTTACCTTATGTAACACGCTGGGATTACTTGGCTACAATGTTTACAGAGGCAATAACAGTAAATGCACCAGAACAATTGGAAAATATTAAAGTACCCCAAAGAGCCAGCTATATCAGAATTATTATGCTAGAGTTAAGTCGTATAGCTTCCCATTTGTTATGGCTTGGACCTTTTATGGCGGATATCGGTGCACAGACTCCTTTTTTTTATATTTTCAGGGAAAGAGAATTAATATACGATTTATTTGAAGCCGCTACGGGTATGCGAATGATGCATAATTTTTTTCGTATTGGAGGGGTAGCTGCTGATTTACCCTATGGGTGGATAGATAAATGCTTAGATTTTTGTAATCATTTTTTAGAAGAAGTCGTTGAATATCAACAACTTATTACACGTAATCCCATTTTTCTGGAGCGAGTTGAAGGAGTGGGTATTATAGGTGGGGAAGATGCAATAAATTGGGGTTTATCAGGAGCCATGTTACGGGCTTCGGGAATACAATGGGATCTCCGTAAAGTGGATAATTATGAATGTTACAATAACTTAGAATGGAAAATTCAATGGCAAAAAGAAGGAGATTCATTAGCTCGTTATTTAATACGAATAAATGAAATGAAAGAATCTATTAAAATTGTTCAACAGGCTTTAGAAGGAATTCCCGGAGGGCCTTATGAAAATTTAGAAGTACGGCGTTTTAATATAGGAAAGAATTCCGAATGGAATGATTTTGAATATAGATTTCTTAGTAAAAAACCTTCTCCTAATTTTGAATTATCGAAACAAGAACTTTATGTAAGAACAGAAGCACCAAAAGGAGAATTAGGAATTTATCTAATAGGAGATAATAGTGTTTTTCCCTGGAGATGGAAAATTCGTCCACCAGGTTTTATCAATTTACAAATTCTTCCCCAGCTAGTTAAAAGAATGAAGTTGGCTGATATTATGACGATTTTAGGCAGTATAGATATCATTATGGGAGAGGTTGATCGTTGAAATGATAATTTCTATGGTAGGATTACAAGCTATTAATTCTTTTTTTACATTGGAATTTTTTAAAAACAGTTATGGGTTGATACAAATTGGAACCATTTTAATTCTGATATTGGGAATTACAATAGGAGTACTAGCAATTGTATGGTTAGAAAGACAAATAGCAGCAGCGATACAACAACGTATCGGTCCTGAATATGCCGGTTCATTGGGAATTCTTCAAGCTATAGCAGATGGGACAAAACTCTTTTTTAAAGAAGACCTTTTTCCATCTAGGGGAAATATTCCTTTATTTAGTCTTGGACCTTCTATAGCAATTGTATCAATTTTATTAGGTTATTTAGTGATTCCCTTTGGCTATCATCTTGTTTTGGACGATCTTCGCATAGGTGTTTTTTTATGGATTGCCCTTTCCAGTATTGTTCCTATTGGCCTTCTTATGTCAGGATATGGATCAAATAATAAATATTCTTTTTTAGGTGGTTTACGAGCAGCTGCTCAATCTATTAGTTATGAAATACCATTAACCTTATGTGTCTTATCAATATCTCTACGTGCGATTCGTTTAACTATTTTTTTTATGTTTTTCGCTTCTTTTTTTTTAATAAAAGAATAAATAAAAGAAAAGAAAGTGATTGAATGTATTGGATATTTATTTTTTTTATTTAACATTCGAATTGTCAAGTTAAACTAAGTTAAACTGGATGAATTAGATGAGTGAAACAAAACAGACTTTCAATTTGTAGTATAAAAAAATCTCATTCCCTATGTACAAGAAGAAAACTGAAGTAAATACGAGTAGTCTAAACTATTTATCCCAAGATTAAAATCTTATGATTCTTCATCATATCTTGAAGCGGATACCAATACAAAAAAACTTTAGGGAAATTACCATATAAATTATTATACCATACTAGGGATTAATCAAAAAAGAAACAAAGTGAGTGGTTATTAACACTAAAGTACATAAAAGATTATTAATAAGCTTAGTATAAAATATTAGAGACTCTATGTATTATTAGAGATTCTATGTAGAAAAATAAAAGGAATTTAAATAAGGACTTGCAATTTGTAGAAATGATCAAGTAGTACTTCCCCACAATTTCGATCTAGAGTATGCTCTTATTCACTAAAAAAAAAATGGTTATCAAAAACGAATTAATCCTTTATTATTTTTAAACAGCCTTTCCTTATGTCTACGAAGTAAGAACAGGAAAATACAAATGAAGTACAAGAAAAAAAATAATAAGAAGAATCCTCTATATTTTTCTTTCTTTATTTATCAATCTAGCTGAATTATTATCATGATTGAGTAAGAAAAGTTTCAGGTTAATAAAATTTTATTTTTTTTATTTGTTTATTCGTTTGTGGGAGATATAAGAAGTACCTTATGTAAAAATTTTATTTAATTATTAAGGAAGAGGGAAAAATCCTATTTGAATTTCAAGGACGAGATCAATTCAGAAGCGCTTTTTTATTCTAGCAAACAGAATTCCATTGGCTAATTTTTTTTCTTTATCCTATATATTTTTTTCTATACTATATTTAAAGAAAATAAAGTTCTAATTATAAAAAGGTTTTCCTTTTTTATAGCTATTCCGTATTTTTTGGTCATGGAGGAGCCGTATGAACTTTAAGCTTCATGTACGGTTTTGAAATAGCGATGGGAACCTTAATCTTATTATCGACTATAATTATCTAATAGCTTAAGTACAGTTGATATAGTTGAAGCACAATCAAAATATGGTTTTTGGGGATGGAATCTTTGGCGGCAACCTATAGGCTTTATCGTTTTTTTTATTTCGTCTTTAGCCGAATGTGAAAGATTACCCTTTGATTTACCAGAAGCAGAAGAAGAATTAGTTGCAGGTTATCAAACCGAGTATTCAGGTATAAAATATGCTTTATTTTATCTCGTTTCTTACTTAAATTTATTAATTTCTTCATTATTTGTAACAGTTCTTTACCTCGGCGGGGGGGCTTTTTCTATTCCATACAGTCCTATTCTTGAACTTGTAGAAATAGAAAAAGTGGATGGAATTTTTGAAATTACTATTAGTATATTTATTACATTAAGTAAAGCTTTTTTCTTTCTCTTCATTTCTATTACAACGAGATGGACTTTGCCTAGGATGAGAATTGATCAGTTATTAAATCTGGGATGGAAATTTCTTTTACCCATCTCCTTGGGAAACTTGTTATTAACAACTTCATTCCAACTTATTGGACTATAAATGAAAATAATGCAATAAAATATTATAATATAGTAACAATTCAAGATTCAATATACTTTTTTTTATTTTGAAACAATTTTTTTTTCAATTCTAATAAGAAAAAAAAAAATAAGAGAAAAAAACAAATTTTTCATGGATATTTACAAGATGTTTTCTATGATAATTAAATTCATGAATTATGGTCAACAAACAATACGAGCTGCAAGGTATATTGGTCAAAGTTTTTTAATTACTTTATTACACACCAATCGCTTACCTGTAACGATTCAATATCCTTATGAAAAATCGATTACATCAGAACGGTTTCGAGGTCGAATTCATTTCGAATTCGATAAATGTATTGCCTGTGAAGTATGTGTTCGTGTATGCCCCATAGATCTACCTGTTGTTGATTGGAAATTTAACAAAAAAAAAAAAAAACAATTACTTAATTATAGTATTGATTTTGCAATTTGTATATTTTGTGGTAATTGTGTTGAATACTGTCCAACAAATTGTTTAGCTATGACTGAAGAATATGAACTTTCTACTTACAATCGTCATGAATTAAATTATAATCAAATAGCTTTGGGTCGATTACCCATCGATTCAATTGAAGATTATACAATACATACAATTGGTAAATTGAATTCAAAATTTTGAATTCAAAATTAATAATAGTAAATATTAATTCTTTTTTTTTTTTTTGTTAGTTAATAACAAAAAAAGAAATAAAAAAATTAAGAAATACCAAATTTTTTTTGAACTATTTAGGAAGTTTATGAAACATTTTTAATTTTTTATTTCTTTTTTAGATAATAGATAATGGATTTACCGGGACCTATATATGATATTCTTTTAATATTTTTTGAATCTCTTCTTGTATTAAGCAGTTTGGGAGTTTTATTACTCATCAATCCCATTTTATCTGCCTTTTCCCTTGGATTGGTTCTTGTTTGTATATCCTTATTATACATTTTGTTGAATTCCTACTTTGTCGCTGCAGCACAACTCCTTATTTATGTAGGAGCTATAAATGTTCTAATAATATTTGCTTTGATGTTTATGAATAGTGTAGAATGGTTCAAAGAAAAAAATTTTTGGACCATTGGAGATGGTTTTAGTACAATAATTTGTACCAGTATTCTTTTTTTACTAATAACTACTATACTCGATACGTCATGGTATGGAATTCTTTGGACTACAAGATCAAATCAAGTTCTTGAACAAGATCTTATAAATAATGTTCAACAAATTGGAATTCATTTAGTAAGAGATTTTTCTCTTCCTTTTGAACTTATTTCTATAATTCTTTTATTTTCTTTGATAGGTGCAATTAATATGGCTCGTCAATAATAATTAATAATGACTTTAAATCGATTAGTCTAAACTTGGAATTATAATAAAAAATTATTTCTCTTGTTTGAAAGAGGTAATTGTTCTATTCTAATCAATTGAATTGTTTCCATTTTCCATATTGAAAGGGATTTTGACAAGATTTCTAAGGAATTAGTTAATAATGTTCGAACATGTACTTCTTTTGAGTGTTTATTTGTTTTCTATTGGTATTTATGGATTAATTACAAGCCGAAACATGGTTAGAGCACTTATGTGTCTTGAGCTTATACTAAACTCGGTTAATCTAAATCTCGTAACATTTTCCAATATATTGGATAGCCGCCAATTAAAAGGGGATATCTTCTCGATCTTAGCTATGGCCATTGCAGCTGCTGAAGCAGCTGTTGGCCTAGCTATTCTTTCTGCTATTCAGTGTAACAGAAGGTTAAGTCGTATTAATCAATCTAATTTATTGAATAATTAGTGCTATTGAATCGAAGCACTAAAATCTTTGTGTTTGCGCAATAGCCTTTTCTTTTTTTGAATTAAAAAAAACGGAAATAAGAAATTGATATAATGAAAGTCAAAGTCTCTTAGCCTTTCTCGTATTTTCTCCCAAACAGATTCATAAATATGGTGATTGTTCCCATTTTGATAAACCACTGCTTCATCTGGGGCCTGTAATAACAATATAATATCTATGATTATGATTCGGATACGACTAATTTAACCAGATCGAAAATTTGTTATGTTCAAAACATCCATTTCTAGATGCAATGTCACATTCAGTAAAAATTTATGATACATGTATTGGGTGTACTCAATGTGTACGAGCTTGTCCAACAGATGTATTGGAAATGATACCTTGGGATGGATGTAAAGCCAAGCAAATCGCTTCCGCACCAAGAACCGAGGACTGTGTGGGTTGTAAGAGATGTGAATCTGCTTGCCCAACAGATTTTTTAAGTGTCCGTGTTTATTTAGGACCTGAAACAACTCGCAGCATGGCTCTGGCTTATTGATACGTTACAAAAAACTCCACTTGAATCGTTTGATTCCTCTTTACCGAAAAAGCGCGTGCTCAAGAAAATGGATTTTCTTGAGCACGCGCTTTTCTGGTCAAAACGTATCCTGTCTTTATGACTTTATCATGAGTTATTTTCCTTGGTTAACAATACTTGTTGTTTTGCCGATATTCTTTGGTTCCCCCATTTTATTTTTTCCTCATAGAGGGAATAAGATATATAGGTGGTATACCCTCTATATATGCTTATTAGAACTCCTTCTAATGACTTATGCATTCTGCTATCATTTCCAATTGGATGATCCCTTAATCCAATTAAAGGAAGACTCTAAATGGATAGATGTTTTTGATTTTCACTGGAGACTGGGAATCGACGGACTTTCCATAGGACCCATATTACTGACAGGATTTATCACTACTTTAGCTACTTTAGCGGCTTGGCCAGTCACTCGAAATTCACGGTTATTCTATTTCCTGATGCTAGCAATGTACAGCGGTCAAATAGGTTTATTTTCTTCTCGAGACCTTTTACTTTTTTTCATCATGTGGGAGTTAGAATTAATTCCTGTTTACTTACTTTTATCCATGTGGGGAGGAAAGAAACGTCTCTATTCAGCTACAAAGTTTATTTTGTACACTGCGGGGGGTTCCCTTTTTTTCCTAATCGGAATTCTAGGTATGGGCTTATATGGTTCCAATGAACCCACATTAGATTTCGAAAGATTAATTAATCAATCATATCCTGTGGCATTGGAAAGAATATTCTATTTTGGCTTCCTTATTGCTTATGCTGTCAAATTGCCCATTATACCCCTACATACATGGTTACCGGATACCCATGGGGAAGCCCATTACAGTACATGCATGCTTTTAGCTGGAATCTTATTAAAGATGGGGGCATACGGATTGATTCGGATCAACATGGAATTATTACCCCACGCTCATTATATATTTTCTCCCTGGTTAGTAATAATAGGAACGATACAAATAATCTATGCGGCTTCGACTTCTCTTGGTCAACGAAATTTCAAAAAAAGAATAGCCTATTCCTCTGTCTCTCACATGGGTTTCATAATTATAGGAATTGGTTCTATAACCGACATGGGACTCAATGGAGCCATTTTACAAATGCTCTCCCACGGATTTATCGGCGCCACACTTTTTTTCTTGGCGGGAACGAGTTGTGATAGAATGCGTCTTCTTTATCTCGAGGAAATGGGGGGTATATCTATCCCAATGCCTAAAATATTTACCATGTTCAGTAGCTTTTCAATGGCTTCTCTTGCATTGCCAGGAATGAGCGGTTTTGTTGGAGAATTAGTAGTATTTTTTGGACTAATTACTAGTCCAAAATATCCTTTAATGCCAAAAATGCTATTCCTTTTTGGAATAGCAATTGGAATGATATTAACTCCTATTTATTTATTATCCATGTTACGTCAGATGTTCTATGGATACAAGCTCTTTAATTTGAATGTTCCAAATTCCACTTTTTTGGATTCTGGACCGCGCGAACTAT